TTAGCAGTTGGGGGATTCGAATATTTTAGGCAGTTGACAGACGCTATGTACATAGTACATAAATTTACTTACCCCATGGTACATTAACCATTCTATGTATAATCCCCCCTATATAATTACCTCATAGGTTAGGACATTAATGTTTAATCAACATTAATATTTTAACCCCATGCTTATCATTTCCAACCAAATATCATAATATTATAACCTTTTCTTGAACATTCCCTATAACTATCCAAAAAAATATTATTGTTATCGCCCAAAAATGAATGGTAACGGGTTTTCTTAGACAATACTAGGCGTATCCTTCAATTCTTTCAAGTATAAGCATATCATCACCAATTCCTATCCAGTTGCTTCATCAACCCACCATCATACACTATGATAATATAATGGTTCCTACCTCGTAACATTAAATATTCAACACCCTATTAATTTTACACACCTCATTATCCACTACTCTTCTTGAATTAGCCCTAGTAACCTACAGCGTAACCCTCCCTTGGTTTTAGAATATATCTATCACTCTTTACTAAATTTCTTAATAAACTTTTACTGGCTAATGATATAAATACACCTTAAGCTTAACCGAAGCTAACCGTTTTACACATAAATATTCCTAAATACTACCCCACATACTCAACCAGCAGCACTTGCTGCTGCGGCATTCGTACCTTAAAGAGACCTCGTTAATGAAATTTCAGCCTAGGGGATCTTACCTTCCCCCGGTCATTGAATTGTAGAGTGGTTGCGATTGACCTTTAGGAGGTAACGGGTAGTACCGAATCTATGGACTTTTAACTAAGAGACGTCCAAAATGCATTTTAAAAGGTAACCCTCCTTATGCCTGCTAGGTACCGGCAGAGTTCTTAACCTTACCTGGTCTGAATTGTTGTCGCATTTGTGGATTTAGGACCTTTCCTCTGGCTACTCTGAGTGGGGGAACCCGCACAAATTGACAGGGAGGACAACACATGCCTGCGTTAAGTATCCCATCCTCTCTACTGAGGCCCTATAAATGTATGCTAGTCGGACATATTGCCCTCTATTTCCCTCCCCTTCCTACTATTTTTCCACTTTTTTTTTTCGACACCCCCCCTTCCCCCCCACACCAGGAATTTTAGTAGCTTTACTCAATCACCCCCCCGGAATTGACGCTAAAAAAATAAATTGGCATGTGTTTTCCCCAAAAACTAATTTTTTTCGGCCTGTATGTATCTATTAAAAATTCTTATTTTCGGCGATGTTCCTTACTCATTTTCATTTTATTTTCTAATGTAGAAGACTACCCTGATATTTTGTCTAAATATTGTATACAAGCACCACTGAAGTGGGGCTTTAAAAGGAAAACAGTTCTTCCCCTGGTCTTAGGCTCCAGTATCTCTTGGTGCAAATCCAAGTAAAAGCTGCCGCCCTGGTAGCTTAATTTAAAGCATTGGTCTTGTAAACCAAAGACTGTGGGCTAACACCTTCTCAGGGCTTCAAGACAAAAGGAATTTAACCTTTACCCCTGGCCCCCAAAGCCAATATTCTAATTAAACTATGTCCTGCGCTCGTATAGCTTAAATTCAAAGCGTAGCGCTGAAAACGCTAAAATGAACCCTAAAAAGTTCTGCAGGCACAAAGGTTTGGTCCTGACCTTATTATCATCTTTCCCTCGACTTACACATGCAAGTATCAGCATACCCGTGAGAACGCCCTTTCACCCTTCTTAGGATAAGGAGCTGGTATCAGGCACAGAATTCTAGCCCATGACACCTAGCTTTGCCACACCCTCAAGGGCCTTCAGCAGTGATTAACATTGTTCATAAGCGCCAGCTTGAATCAGTCAGAGAACTTAGAGCCGGCCAATACGGTGCCAGCCGCCGCGGCTATACCGCTAGGCTCAAGTTGATATTATTCGGCGTTAAGCGTGTTTAAAGTGACCAAAAGATTAAAATTAAATTTAAACCAAGCCGTGACACGCTTGTTTCTAAGAAAAACAAAAACGAAAGTTATTTTAACCAAACCACTTGAACCCACGACAGCTAGGAAACAAACTGGGATTAGGTACCCCACTATGCCTAGCCGTAAAATATTTATTTACACCCCTAACCGCCCGGGAATTACGAGCCCAAGCTTAAAACCCAAAGGACTTGACGGTGTCCCACCCACCTAGAGGAGCCTGTTCTATAATCGATTCCCCCCGATCTACCTCACCACTTCTAGCCTCTCAGCCTGTATACCTCCGTCGTAAGCTTATCATATGAACGATTTTCAGTGAGCTAAAAGATTTTACATAAATACGTCAGGTCAAGGTGCAGCCCACGATGTGGAAAGAAATGGGCTACAATTTCTATAATAGAACATAACGAAAGACTACATGCAACTCAGTCATGAAGGCGGATTTAGTAGTAAAAAGAAAGTAGAGAGTTCTTTTTAACCAGGCGCTGGGACGCGTACACACCGCCCGTCACCCTCTTCAAACGCTTTAACTATGTTTATAACACTTTTATGCACTACAGAAGAGGTAAGTCGTAACACGGTAAGTGTACTGGAAAGTGCACTTGGATAAACAAAATGTAGCTTAACTAAAGCATCTCGCTTACACCGAGAACATGTCTGTGAAACTCAGATCATTTTGAGCTAAAAACTTAGCTTATCTAATTCTTATGTACTCCCCTCCCCCACAAATAAACTCAATAAAACATTTTTCACATTAAGTAAAGGCGATTAAAAAATGTCTAAAAGCTATAGAAACTAGTACCGCAAGGGAAAAGTGAAATAAAAATGAAAAACCTCAAGCACAAAAAAGCAGAGTTACAATCTCGTACCTTTTGCATCATGGTCTAACTAGTCTAACCAAGCAAAATGAATTTTAAGTTTGACCCCCCGAAACTAGATGAGCTACTTAAAAACAGCCTTTAGGGCCAACCCGTCCATGTTGCAAAATGGTGGGAAGATTTTTAAGTAGAGGTGATAGACCTACCGAATCTAGAGATAGCTGGTTATTCAGGAAAAGGATTTTAGTCCTACCTTAGGTTTACTATATAGTTTACAATACTACCACAACCTTAAGAGCTATTCAAATAAGGTACAGCCTATTTGAAACAGGATACAACCTCTACTAACGGGTAATACTAATTTTTATTCAATCAAGTGGGCCTAAAAGCAGCCACCTTACAAAAAGCGTTAAAGCTTCATTGGTTAAATTAAAAATTCCATTAATTTTTTACAACCCTTAATCTGTACTGAATGATCTCATAATATTATGAGAGCCTATATGTTAGAACTAGTAACAAGAAGAAGTCCTTCTCCAAAATGTAAGCATGAGCCAAAATGAACAATTCATTGGCAATTAAAGTTAAATATTTATTGTAGTAACCCAACAAGAAAAACCTACTAATTATTAGCGTCAACCTTACACTAGTACATTTCTGGAAAGATTAAAAGAATGGGAAGGAACTCGGCAAATAATTAACCCCGCCTGTTTACCAAAAACATCGCCTCCTGATATTTTATAGGAGGTCCAGCCTGCCCAGTGACAAAGTTAAACGGCCGCGGTACCCTAACCGTGCAAAGGTAGCGCAATCACTTGTTCTTTAAATGAGGACTAGTATGAACGGCATCACGAGGGTTATGCTGTCTCCCCACTCTATTCAGTGAAACTGATTTTCCCGTGAAGAAGCGGGAATAAAAATATAAGACGAGAAGACCCCATGGAGCTTTAAACTCAGTATCAACTGCCTAACTAAAAAACCTTATATTTTGCAGCCATGCTTACTAGTTTTCGGTTGGGGTGACCACGGAGTAAAACTAAACCTCCATGATGAAAGGAACTAATAACCTAACCTATGAGCTACAGCTCTAAGTATCAACAAATTGACTAAATTGACCCAATTACTTGATCAACGAACCAAGTTACCCTGGGGATAACAGCGCAATCCATTTCAAGAGCTCATATCGACAAATGGGTTTACGACCTCGATGTTGGATCAGGGTATCCCAGTGGCGCAGCTGCTACTAACGGTTCGTTTGTTCAACGATTAAAACCCTACGTGATCTGAGTTCAGACCGGAGTAATCCAGGTCGGTTTCTATCTATAAAGAGTTGCTCCTAGTACGAAAGGACCGAAGTAACATGGCCAATGATGCATTAAGCCATAGCTGAAAATTAGTGAAAACAACTTAATTAACATCAGCCTACGAATCTCCCCAAGAAAAGTTGTTAGCGTGGCAGAGCCTGGTTATGCAAAAGATCTAAGCCCTTTTCCCCAGGGGTTCAAATCCCCTCGCTAACTCGTGACTAAGCTTTTTTTATATTTTCTTCCCCTTCTATATATTGCCCCAGTCCTACTTGCTGTCGCCTTTTTTACCCTTATTGAACGAAAAGTGCTAGGCTACATGCAACACCGCAAAGGTCCTAATATTGTAGGACCTTACGGCCTCCTTCAACCAATTGCCGACGGTATTAAACTGTTTATTAAAGAACCAATCCGACCCTCTACATCATCTCAAATTCTTTTTTTATTAGCCCCAACACTTGCATTAGCCCTCGCAATACTATTATGAACACCATTTCCTATACCAATCGCTTTTTCAGACATAAATCTAGGCATTCTGTTTATCCTAGCCATTTCCAGCCTTATGGTTTATACAATCTTGGGCTCAGGATGAGCCTCAAACTCTAAATATGCCTTAATTGGAGCCTTACGAGCTGTAGCCCAAACAATTTCCTATGAAGTAACTTTAGCACTTATCATTTTATCCGTAATTTTCCTTGTAGGTAGTTTCACTCTTTCAAGCTTCTCTATTACTCAACTACACACATGATTACTTCTACCAACTTGGCCCTTGGCTCTAATATGATATGTTTCAACCCTAGCTGAAACTAATCGTGCACCATTTGATCTTACAGAGGGAGAATCTGAACTAGTTTCTGGGTTTAACGTAGAATATGCAGGAGGCCCCTTCGCCTTATTTTTTTTAGCAGAATATGCAAATATTTTAATAATAAATACTTTAACAATTATTCTATTCATTAATTCATCAATTTTTTTCCCTATGCCCTCCGTTATTATAATAGCCAAAGCCGCCTCTCTTTCCATAGTATTTTTATGAGTTCGAGCCTCTTACCCACGATTTCGATATGATCAACTTATACACCTTGTGTGAAAAAATTTTCTTCCAATTACTCTTGCTTTCACAATTTGACAAATCTCACTTCCAATTTCTCTTCTTATTACTCCACCAACAACCTGGAAGCGTGCCCGAAAGAAAAGGATCTCCTTGATAGGGAGACTTATATGGGTTCAAACCCCATCACTTCCTTAGAAAAGCAGGAATTGAACCTGCACCTGAGAGATCAAAACCCTCCGTACTTCCTTTATACGATTCTCTAGTAAAGTCAGCTAATTAAGCTTTTGGGCCCATACCCCAAAAATGTTGGTTAAACCCCTTCCTTTGCTAATGTCATCTCTTGCTTCATTTATTTTTTTATCAAGTTTGGCAACTGGAACCACAATCACCCTGGCTAGCTATCACTGGCTACTAGCATGAATTGGCCTAGAAATTAATACACTAGCTATCATTCCCCTCATAACTAAAACACCACATCCACGAGCTATTGAAGCTGCAACCAAATATTTCCTGACACAAGCAGCAGCTTCAGCTCTTATTCTTTTTTCTACAATAATTAATTCATGAGCTTTTGGCGAATGAGATATTACGCTTACATCACCCTCAATAACCATTCCTGTCTCAATTGCCCTCTCCATAAAGCTAGGTCTTGCCCCCCTTCACTTTTGAATGCCAGAGGTTTTACAGGGTATTCCATTAACTACTGGACTTATTTTATCAACTTGACAAAAAATCGCACCAATAGTTCTTCTAATACAAGTTTCAAAGACTTGTGATCTTACTCTAATAATTTTTTTAGGTCTTACCTCAATTTTTTTAGGGGGGTGAGGGGGCATCAATCAAACACAATTACGTAAAATTATAGCATTCTCATCAATTGGCCATTTAGGCTGAATAATTATTATCCTAAAATTTAGCCCACAGCTAACTTTATTTAACTTTATCCTGTACATTATTATAACATCAGCCATATTTATTACTCTAATTTTTCTAAACTCAACTAAAATATCCCAATTATCCTCATCTTGAACTAAAACCCCATCTTTAACTTCATCATCAATGCTTATTCTACTATCCTTAGGAGGACTTCCTCCCCTAACAGGATTTGCCCCCAAACTTCTTATCTCCTTAGAGCTGACTAAACAAAACGTATCAATTTTAGCAGGTATTATTCTTGTAGCTTCCCTTTTGGCCTTATATTTCTACATTCGTTTAACCTACGTATTAACCTTAACCCTTTCCCCAAACTCACCATCTTCAACAACAGCCTGATATTTTATACCAAAGCTACCAATAATTTCAATTACCTCAATACTTGCCCTCTTTTTATTACCCCTTTCATCAACAATTATCGCCTTTCTATAGAAACTTAGGATAATTTAGACCAAGGGCCTTCAAAGCCCCAAGTAGAAGTTAAAATCTTCTAGTTTCTGTAAGACTTGCAGGATATTAACCTACATCTTCTGAATGCAACTCAGATACTTTTATTAAGATAAAGCCTTATTCTAGAAAGACGGGCCTCGATCCCGTAATATTTTAGTTAACAGCTAAACACTCAATCCAGCGAGCTTCATTCTACTTCTCCCGGTTTCGTAAAAAACGGGAGAAGCCCCGGCAGGAATTTATTCTGCTTCTTATGGTTTGCAACCACACATGTTAACACCCCAGGGCCTGGTAGGGGGGGGTCTCTCACCCCCGTCTTCGGGTTTACAGTCCGCCGCCTGCTCGGCCACCTTACCTGTGATAATTACACGCTGACTATTTTCAACCAACCACAAAGACATTGGCACCCTCTACCTTATTTTTGGCGCCTGAGCCGGAATAGTAGGAACTGCCCTAAGCCTCTTAATTCGTGCAGAACTAAGCCAGCCTGGCACCTTACTAGGCGACGATCAAATTTACAACGTCATTGTTACCGCTCACGCATTTGTAATAATTTTTTTTATGGTTATACCAATCATGATTGGGGGTTTCGGCAACTGACTAGTTCCGCTAATAATTGGGGCACCCGATATGGCATTCCCCCGAATAAATAATATGAGCTTCTGACTGCTCCCCCCATCTTTCCTTCTTCTGTTAGCCTCATCAGCAGTAGAAGCTGGGGCCGGAACTGGGTGAACAGTCTATCCACCTCTGGCAGGCAATCTTGCACATGCCGGTCCATCTGTAGATTTAACAATTTTTTCTCTGCATCTGGCAGGGGTTTCTTCTATTCTTGGGGCAATCAATTTTATTACCACAATTATTAACATGAAACCCCCATCAGTAACCCAATACCAAACACCCCTGTTTGTTTGATCTGTTTTAATTACTGCCGTGCTTCTCCTTTTATCTCTACCAGTTCTTGCTGCAGGAATCACTATACTTTTGACTGACCGTAATCTTAATACCACATTTTTTGATCCGGCAGGGGGAGGGGACCCAGTTCTTTATCAACATCTTTTCTGATTTTTTGGCCACCCAGAAGTATATATTCTTATTCTTCCCGGGTTCGGAATTATCTCTCATGTAGTAGCTTACTACTCAAGCAAAAAAGAACCTTTTGGCTATATAGGAATAGTTTGGGCAATAATGTCAATCGGCCTTCTAGGCTTTATTGTATGGGCCCATCACATATTTACCACAGACCTAAATGTAGACACACGGGCCTATTTTACTTCCGCAACTATAATTATTGCAATTCCAACTGGGGTTAAAGTATTTAGCTGATTAGCCACAATGCACGGAGGAATTATTAAATGAGAAGCCCCCATACTTTGAGCGCTAGGTTTTATTTTCTTGTTTACCGTGGGGGGCTTAACCGGCATTGTTCTTGCCAACTCATCCATCGACATTGTCTTACATGATACCTATTATGTTGTAGCTCATTTTCATTATGTTCTTTCAATGGGGGCAGTATTTGCTATCATGGCTGGATTTGTTCACTGATTTCCCCTATTTACTGGATACACACTTCATGACACCTGAACAAAAATTCACTTTGGCGTAATATTTGTTGGGGTTAATTTAACATTTTTCCCACAACACTTCTTAGGTCTTGCCGGAATACCTCGACGCTACTCTGATTACCCTGATGCTTATACCCTTTGAAATACAATTTCATCAATTGGGTCGTTAATTTCTTTAGTTGCCGTTATTTTAATAATGTTTATTATTTGAGAAGCTTTCTCAGCAAAACGTTTATTTTCTAACGCAGAATTAACTACAACTAATGTTGAATGACTTCTAGGATTTCCCCCACACTATCATACATTTGAAGAATCAACTTTTTCTATTAAAATTAACCGAGAAAGGAGGGAATCGAACCCCCTTACCCTGGTTTCAAGCCAGACACATATCCTCTCTGTCACTTTCTTTGAGATGTTAATTAAATAATAATAATGCCTTGTCAAGGCATAATCACAGGTTAAACCCCTGTACATTTCCTTATGGCACACCCAACACAATTAGGATTTCAAGACGCAGCCTCCCCTATTATAGAAGAACTTCTCCACTTCCATGATCATACACTCATAGCAGTTTTTTTAATCAGCACCCTCGTATTATATATCATCACCTCACTTATAACCACTAAACTCTCTAGCACTAACACAATTGATGCCCAAGAGATTGAAATAGTCTGAACCATCATGCCAGCCATTATTTTAATTGTCATTGCCCTCCCGTCTCTCCGAATCCTTTATCTTATAGACGAAATTAGCAACCCAGATATTACTGTTAAAGCTATTGGACATCAATGATACTGAAGCTATGAGTATTCAGATTTTGCCAACTTAAATTTTGACTCTTACATAGTTCCAACCAAAGAATTAACCCCAGGTCAATTTCGTCTTCTAGAAGTTGACAATCGCATGGTTACACCTATTGGTATATCAACTCGAGCTATTATTACAGCTGATGATGTTCTTCACTCATGAGCTGTTCCTTCCCTGGGGGTCAAAACAGACGCTATTCCAGGTCGGCTAAATCAAACCTCCTTCCTTATCTCTCGTCCAGGCGTTTACTATGGTCAATGCTCAGAAATTTGTGGGGCTAATCACAGTTTTATGCCAATTGTTGTAGAAGCCCTACCAGTTCCAGACTTTCTAAACTGATCCCTAATTTCTCAAGATTCCTCACTAAGAAGCTATAGGACAGCAACAGCCTTTTAAGCTGTAGACAGGTGATTCCAACCACCCTTAGTGAATGCCTCAATTAATTCCGGACCCATGATTCTTTATTTTCTTCTTTTCATGAATAATTGTTATTCTTTTAGCCCCACAAAAAATCCTTAATCACACGACCCTTAACGAGCCAACATCAAAAGCTTCAAAGATAACTCATAATAATTGAACCTGACCATGATCTTAAATTTATTTAGTCAATTTGCATCTCCGACACTTCTGGGAATTCCTCTTATTCTCGTTGCTATACTAATCCCATGACTTTTATTCCCAACCCCGTCCAATCGCTGACTTCCTAATCGCATAATTGCCTCACAATCGTGATTTGTTAAATCTTTTTCTAAACAAATTTTTATGCCCCTCAATACCCCAGCCCACAAATGAGCCTTCCTACTGACTTCAATTATGGTGTTCATTTTAGGTATAAATTTACTAGGCCTACTTCCCTATACATTTACCCCTACAACTCAATTGTCCCTCAATCTAGGACTTGCGGTTCCTTTATGACTTGCTACAGTAGCAATTGGATTTCGCAATCAGACTACAGCCTCCCTAGGCCACCTCCTACCTGAAGGAACCCCTACACCTTTAATCCCAGTCCTAATTATTATTGAAACGATTAGTCTCTTTATTCGCCCCCTAGCGCTGGGGGTTCGACTCACTGCTAACCTAACCGCAGGACATCTTCTTATTCAACTTATTTCTATGGCCACTATAGCAATAGCATCAACTTCTATTCTAGTCTCGTCCCTAACATTTATTACACTGCTTCTTCTTACTATCCTAGAAATTGCCGTTGCAATAATTCAAGCCTACGTCTTTGTTCTCTTATTAAGCCTCTACCTCCAAGAAAATACTTATGGCCCACCAAGCACACGCATATCATATAGTTGACCCCAGTCCCTGACCATTAACAGGCGCTGCAGCCGCATTTCTCCTAACCTCTGGCCTTGCCATGTGGTTCCACTATAACACAGTTATTATTATGATTCTTGGACTTCTACTAATACTTCTCACCATATTTCAATGATGACGAGACGTAGTTCGAGAAGGCACATTCCAAGGTCATCATACCCCCCCAGTTCAAAAAGGACTTCGATATGGGATAATTTTATTCATTACATCAGAAGTTTTCTTTTTTATTGGCTTTTTCTGAGCATTTTATAATGCTAGTCTCTCCCCTACACCAGAAATTGGAGAATGTTGACCCCCTGCAGGCATTTCCCCGCTGGACCCATTTGAAGTCCCCCTCCTCAACACAGCCGTTTTACTGGCATCCGGAGTCTCAGTTACTTGAGCCCACCACAGTATTATGCAAGGGGACCGCAAAGGAACTATTCAAGCTCTAACCCTGACAATTATTCTAGGGACCTACTTTACCATACTTCAAGCCATAGAATACTATGAAGCCCCCTTCACTATCGCTGATGGAATTTATGGATCAACCTTCTTTGTGGCCACCGGATTTCATGGCCTTCATGTGATTATTGGATCAATTTTTTTACTCACCTGTCTTCTTCGACAAATTAGCTTCCACTTCACATCTCAACATCATTTTGGTTTTGAAGCTGCAGCATGATATTGACATTTTGTAGACGTTGTCTGACTTTTCCTGTATGTCTCAATTTACTGATGAGGTTCATGTTTCCTTAGTATAATAAGTACTGATGACTTCCAATCATCTAGTCCTGGTTAAACCCCAGGAGAAAATAATGATTTTTTATGTTCTCACGGCTTTCACCCTCTCTATTATTTTAGCAGCTGTTAGTTTTTGACTTCCCATTATAAATCCGGATACCGAAAAATTATCCCCCTATGAGTGTGGTTTTGACCCTCTTGGTTCAGCCCGTCTACCTTATTCCATGCGATTTTTTTTGGTAGCAATTTTATTTCTACTTTTTGACTTAGAAATTGCTCTACTCCTTCCATCACCATGAGCAACACAACTATTCTCACCTATATTTACCATTTTTTGAGCTCTCATTATTTTAATCTTGCTGACCTTAGGTCTTATTTACGAATGATTGCAAGGAGGCTTAGAGTGAGCAGAGTGGGAAATTAGTCTAACTAAAGACAGCTGATTTCGGCTCATCTAATTATGGTTAAAATCCATAATTTCCCTACATGACCTCAATTTTTATTATAACATTTTTTATTGCCTTACTTGGTCTTGCTTTTCACCGCACCCACTTACTATCCGCATTATTATGCTTAGAGGCAATAATACTTACAATTTTTATTAGTTTAACTATTTGGCCAAATAATCTATCCCCCTCTATAATCCTAGCCCCTCTAATTATATTAACACTTTCAGCCTGCGAAGCTGCCATAGGTCTTTCCTTAATAATTGCTACAGCACGCGCTCACGGAAATGACAATCTAAAAACCCTTAATCTTCTACGATGCTAACCATTATTTTTGCATGATCTTCAATCTTAATTACCAGTCTGATTTTACCCCAAAAAACTTTATGATCTATCATTACCATTCAAGGGTTTTTCTTATCATTTCTTTCCATCTCCTGATTTTTCATTCAGGACTTTAATTTTGCAGATAGTTATTTTTTAATTGATTCTCTATCAGGCCCCCTTGCTGTTTTAACCTGCTGATTATTTCCACTTACCATTTTAGCCAGTCAAAGTAAACTATCTAAAGAACCTCTACCCCGCCAACGGGTATACATTTCTAACGCCGCTTTTCTTCAACTTACAACCCTTCTAGCTTTTACAACATCAAACTTAATATTATTCTTTATCTTTTTCGAGGCCTCCTTAATTCCAACTATAATTATTATTACCCGATGAGGTGCTCAAGAGCGACGTCTTGAAGCAGGAATATATCTTGCTTTTTATACAATAGTGGGCGCTGTCCCTCTATTAATTTTTTTACTAAACTTTTATAATACCATGGGCTCCCTACACACACCCCTTATCTTATTTTCAATGCCATCTATTAATTTAGAATCATACTCTGGCCTATTTTGAGCCGCTTGTAATTTAGCATTTTTAGTAAAAATACCAATATACTGTTTACACCTATGACTCCCTAAGGCTCACGTTGAGGCTCCCATTGCAGGATCCATAGTTCTTGCGGGGACTCTATTAAAACTTGGCGGCTACGGAATTATGCGCCTTTCTATTACTCTTCCAGAAAACTCTTTACCTAATACTAAAATTTTTATATTCATCTCAATATTTGGAGTTTTAGCCACAGCTATTCTCTGCATACGACAAACCGACCTTAAATCCCTAATTGCCATGTCTTCAGTTAGTCACATAAATCTTGTGATTGCTGCGACCCTAATCCACACCCCCTGAAGTTACGCAGGAGCTATGACCATAATGATTGCCCATGGGTTAACATCCTCTGCCCTATTTTGCCTAGCCAATACCATATATGAACGAACCAATAGTCGCACGATGATTCTTCTACGCGGAACCCTCCTTATTTTTCCTTTAGCCGGCCTATGGTGACTCTTTATTCTATTATTCAATATAGCACTCCCCCCATCAGTAAATTTTACAAGTGAATTATTAATTATATCCGCCTTGTACAACTGATCATCACCCGCTTTTATTTTTGTAGCCTTAAATCTAATTCTTACTACAGCCTACACCCTATATACTCTATGATCTACCCAACGAGGACCCACCCCTCTACACTTAAAAACTCTTTTCCCATTTCAAATTCGTGAACATTCCCTTCTTCTTCTCCACACTGCCCCCGCATTATTATTTATTTTAAACCCAGAATTGATCTTTTGTTGTGAGTATAGTTTAATTAAAATCTTAGGTTGTGGTCCTAAAAATGAAGACTAATATCCTTCTACTCACCGAGCCTGTCTGGGATGACGAGAACTGCTAATTCCTCGAAACCATGGTTCAATTCCATGGCCTGCTCGAAACCTCAATTTATTACCAGTAACTTGGGGTTATGGACCTACTTCTGGTCACCTCATCCTGTTTAATTTTAACAATTATTTCTATTCTCTTTCCCATAATATTCACTTCTAACAAATACTTTTTTAATATTACCAAAACTGGAGTAAAAACCGCTTTTTTTATTTCTATAATCCCACTTGCTTTATTTTCTAACCAAGAATCCGAAACTATTTACTTAACCTGACAATGACTCTCACTAGGTTCATCGCACGTAAATATTTCCTTACAGTTTGATCTCTACTCAATTATCTTTACTCCTGTAGCATTATTTGTTACCTGAAACATTTTGGAATTTTCTGTATGATATATACATGCTGACCCCAAAATCAATACATTTTTTAAGTACCTTTTAATCTTCCTTACAGCAATAATCATTTTAGTTGTAGCAGGCAACATATTTATTCTTTTTATCGGCTGAGAAGGAGTTGGCATTATATCATTTATACTAATTGGGTGGTATCATGCTCGAAGTAACGCAGGAACTGCAGCCTTGCAAGCCGTATTATATAACCGCATCGGTGATATCGGGTTTCTATTTGCTATAGCATGACTTCTAATAAATGTAGGCTCAATTGACTTTCCCCACATCTTTTCTATTAATTTTTCTACCCCCTTCCTTATTGCTATAATTACAGCTGCAGCAAGCAAATCCGCCCAATTTGGCCTTCACCCATGACTGGCTTCTGCAATAGAAGGGCCGACGCCCGTATCCGCCCTTCTTCATTCAAGTACTATAGTCGTAGCAGGAATTTTTCTTCTTGTACGCATCCACCCAATTCTTGAAACTAATCAAACTGCGCTAACAACATGCCTTTGCTTGGGAGCTATTTCTACTGCATTTGCAGCAACCTGCGCTCTAACCCAAAATGATATTAAAAAAATTATTGCTTATTCTACCTCTAGTCAACTAGGTCTAATGATGGTGGCCATCGGCCTCAACTTTCCCCATTTAGCATTTTTCCACATTTGCACCCATGCATTTTTTAAAGCCATACTTTTCTTATGCTCAGGTTCTGTAATCCACAATCTTAATGATGAACAAGACATTCGAAAAATAGGGGGACTTCACATTTTACTCCCACTTACCACATCATGTATCTCAATCGGAAGTTTAGCGCTTATAGGAACCCCATTTTTAGCGGGATTTTTCTCTAAAGACGCCATTATTGAAGCCTCAACTACCTCCATGATTAACTCATGAGCCATAACATTAACCATTATCGCTACCTCATTTACAGCAGTCTACAGTCTGCGCCTAATCTTTTTTGCCTCTCTTTCTCACCCTCGAATTCTTCCTACTATTATTTCCAATGAAAATAATCACCTAATTTTACGTCCCTTAAAACGGTTAGCCATTGGAAGCATCATTGCAGGTACATTTATTTTTCACCTAGTTATTCCTAACAACCCAATAATCCACACTATACCCCCACTTATAAAAATAACAGCTCTAATTATCACAATTTTAGCATTCATCTCCGCTATTGACATCGCTAAACTATCCTGATCAACATTCCCCCCAATATCACATGCCCTTTCAAAAAAATTTGACACTGCATTTTATATAAACATTCTCCACCGATTTTTACCAACCTCAACCTTAAACTCAGGCCTCCAAATCGCCTCTCACCTTCTAGACACTATCTGATTAGAGAAAATTGGCCCTAAAGGATTAATTGTCTCTCAACTGCCCCCCATTAAAACCTTTCAAAATATACAAGCAGGACTTATTAAGACTTACCTCTCAATTTTTGCCCTTACCCTAACTCTATCAATTATTATCTTACAGCTCGCAAGGCACCACTATAATGGCCCCGTACTACCTCTAAAGCAACAAACAATGTTAATAATAATGCCCACCCCCCAACAAACAACACTCACCCACCCTCAGCAAACACCCCCGATACACCTCATCACTCTACTAAACCTCCACCTAGATCTATAACCTCATTAATAATTTTTTCTTTCACAAAATACTCCCCCCACAATAGTCATCCTACAAACAATACCACTAAATAAGAACTAATATAGCTTAATACCCACACACTCCCCCATGCCTCAGGATAGGGTTCAGCCACTAAAGCAGCACTATAAGCAAATACTACCATTATTCCACCCAAATATACTAAAAACAAAACTAAAGACAAAAATGTTATACCTTCATTAATTAATATAAGACAACCTGAACCAGCCCCAATAACCAAACCTAAAGCAGCATAATATGGAGAAGGATTTGAAGCTACCGCCACAAACCCCACCAACAAAACAACCTCAAAAAACATCTATTCCTACCAGGACTTCAACCTGGACTAATAATCTGAAAAACTATTGTTGTAATTCAACTACAAGAACTATGGCCCCCGCAATACGTAAAACTCACCCTCTATTTAAAATTGTCAATGGCTCTTTCATTGATCTCCCAACCCCAGCAAATATCTCCGCTTGATGAAATTTTGGGTCCCTTCTGGGCATTTGCTTAATTGCTCAAATTGCTACAGGACTATTCTTAGCCATACACTACACTGCAGACACAACCATAGCATTCTCTTCAGTCGCACACATTTGTCGAGATGTAAACTACGGCTGACTACTTCGTAATCTACATGCCAATGGAGCCTCTTTCTTCTTTATTTGTATTTACCTGCACATTGGTCGAGGCCTCTACTACGGATCATACATATTTAAAGAAACATGAAACATCGGAGTTATTCTCCTATTTCTTGTAATAGCAACAGCTTTTGTGGGTTATGTTCTCCCATGAGGTCAAATGTCATTCTGAGGCGCAACTGTAATTACTAATCTTCTATCAGCAGCACCATATGTTGGAGGAGACCTTGTTCAATGAATTTGAGGCGGCTTTTCAGTAGACAACGCAACTCTCACACGATTTTTTACTTTCCATTTTATTCTACCATTCATCATTGCAGGGGCTAGCATAATTCATCTTCTTTTCCTCCATCAAACCGGCTCTTCTAATCCCACAGGCTTAAACCCCAACCCAGACAAAGTCCCCTTCCACTCCTATTATTCTTTTAAAGATGTATTTGGTTTTGCGATCCTGCTTGCAGCACTAGCATCCTTATCTACCTTTGCTCCCAACATTCTGGGGGACCCAGACAACTTTATCCCAGCTAACCCCCTTGTTACCCCACCTCACATTAAACCAGAATGATATTTCCTTTTCGCTTACGCTATTCTTCGATCAATCCCCAACAAACTAGGAGGTGTTCTAGCCCTCCTCCTATCCATTCTAGTTCTATTCATTCTCCCGATTGTACACACTTCTAAACTACGCAGCTTAATGTTTCGCCCAATAACTAAAATTTTTTTCTGAAGTTTAGTCGCAAACACATTCATTCTTACATGAATTGGAGGACAGCCAGTCGAAGACCCCTACATTATGGTGGGACAAGTAGCTTCAGTCATTTACTTTTTTATCTTTGTCACTATTTTCCCAACAATCGGGTTACTAGAAAATAAGTTACTTCGACTATAA